GGTATCTAGAATACCTATGTTCCAAGACAAAAAAATATGAATAACGAGAGTATATCCTTTAGTAACATAGTAGTCTTCCTAATGCGGGACATCCTATTATCATAATGAATGAACTAGTGTTCAACCCCATAACTCATTATAACTTTGACAGGCAGTTCCCTTTTTTATATCATCTTTATCGGATGCGGAAAAATGACCATTGCAGCTTCATGGAAAAGCCCTTTATCGGATTTGAACCGATGACTTACGCCTTACCATGGCGTTACTCTACCGCTGAGTTAAAAGGGCCCGTTTCATTCAAAAATTTAGCTCACTAAGAATCTACTGGATATACCTGTACAATTATATCTTGTACAATTATATCTTGTATATGTATATTGTATATAATATATACAATATACATATACAAGATGGGGGCTCATTCAAGAACAATGAATAGTTAATTAAATACATATATAAATAGATATATTAAATTAATAGTAATATAACAGTCTATGTCTATTATATCTTAACGATGCGCGAATCAATGAGTGAAAATTAGAATGAATGGGTTTGACTTTTTCTGTCGGGCAAGACATCCCCTATACTCCATTATTTTTATTATGACTAGATTATATAATTAATCTTTGTTATATAAGAATTGTTATATAAGAATATATAATGAATGGTTCCTGAATGAACAATAGAGTAGAGAAATTTTATTACATTAATATTATATGTATACGGAATCACGAATATATGTATACGGAATCACGAAAGCACGAAAGGTTGTTCGTATCCTACCATTCATTATATTGACATTGACAATTCCAAAAAACTACTCATACTATGAGTATAGTATGATGGCGATCGGGTGGGCGTGCCCCTATCGTCTAGCGGTTCAGGACATCTCTCTTTCAAGGAGGCAGCGGGGATTCGACTTCCCCTGGGGGTAGTAGGGTACGACGAAAGAAAAGTTGACCATGAATTATCAATATCAATAAACCGACAATTGATTCTTCCTGGGTCGATGCCCGAGCGGTTAATGGGGACGGACTGTAAATTCGTTGGCGATATGTCTACGCTGGTTCAAATCCAGCTCGGCCCAAGAATTCACCGATCCTTGAGGATGATATAACCAATCCGTACTCCAAAAATACATGATGATATGGAGGAATAAAGAGTCAACTTGATTCTATTTGTTCCTCCATGTTCTGATGTTTCTAACAATCTGGATCTATGAATTCTTTTAAGCCAATCCGAGAAATCAAATGAAAAGATGAAAAAGAAAAGAGCCCTTTTTCATTGAAAGATGGATTGTCAGTCAATTTGGCAATAACCACAGGTTGCTTTGCTATTTATCCATCTTCTCTTCTATCTATGTAGATATGTATATCAGTATATCCGTTACAGGCGTCGATTACGATCTATTTTTTTATATGATCTATCCATACGGTTATGGTTCGATGAAATCAAATATCAAATCAAAATAAACAATAAATAATGTAAGCTGTACACCTCATTTTCTTGGGATTGTAGTTCAATTGGTCAGAGCACCGCCCTGTCAAGGCGGAAGCTGCGGGTTCGAGCCCCGTCAGTCCCGCACCGACCTGGGATCCTATGAATCGATTGATTCATCTCTCCGCCTTCTGCGAAGGGGAGGAGACAAAGAGCAGTATCTAATTCCAGGTGGAAGGATCCTTATTTCACATTTATCATCGGGCAAGGTAAGCTCAATTACTAATTGAATTGGGGACAATCTCTTTATCTCGCCCAAATTGCACGCTGGATTCTCGATTTATACGTCTGAATCAAGGAAAGGAAGGAGGATACAGATACTAATAAAAGATCAATCAAAGATCCTGTCTTTCTGTTCTGGGGGTGGAGAATAGAAAATAGAACGAATAATCTTTTTTTCATTTTTCTCTGTCTTTCAAGAAGATTAGGTCATCACAAAAACTTAGCTTAGAACTTAATTCGTTTTCCAGTTCACTTCTACTGTTTGGATCTGTGACGGATGGAATACTGGTCGAACCTCATTCATATGATATCATTCTATAAAGAATGAGGACGGCGGGTTATAGAAAGGAACGAAAGAGTAGAAAAATATGATAAATTCAAAGGGATTCTTGGGTGGGGGTCAGGAATGCAATTTTTCGATTCAGTATGGATAAAGGATCTTCCTATGTTATACTATTCAATTCTCGACGATGAATTGATTTGATAGATCTGATATTGTTATTCATGATATTATAATCCGATTCAGTATCATCAGGATTTCATTAATCCCATTGAATTTCAAAATTATGGAGAAGGATTTATCATCTCTATGGGATTAGATCCCGATTTCTTGTGAAGCAAAATAAAATTAAATTATGAGATTATGGAAGTAAATATACTCGCATTTATTGCTACTGCGCTGTTCATTCTAGTTCCTACTGCTTTTTTACTTATCATCTACGTAAAAACAGTCAGTCAAAATGATTAATTTGAATGAAACTTGAGTTAGTCTAATTTTATTAGTTTAGTTTTTTTTTAAATGATTCAATAAATGAAAGAAAGGGATTACAATTCCAAGTCTTAAATGAAATGAGCAGACTGGATTGAATCCGCGGTATATGTATCCAATAGATGAGATAGTACGGTGGGGAGAACTATATGAACCTTTCTACCGTACTATCTATTGTATGAAGATATGGAATATGGAATTGATAGAGATCAATTTACAATCAATCTACAATATGTATCTACATACATGTGGATGCAAATCCATAAATTCATTATCACATATTATATATAATATATATACACATATTATAATTCGAATATTATATATTATATATATAGATTCAAATAGCACTCCCATTCCATCTCTTCGCTCCACCCATCCATTCGTTTTTATTTTGATGAATCCGAAATAATCTAAAGTTAATAACTTAATTGTAATTGCTCTAATTCATAGGTTTCTCTTTAATTAAGTTAATAACTTTCATAATGATAATCAGTAATCAGGATAGATTTTTGTTTGATTAAATTAAGTAGTAGAACTAATTAATTTCACTATTGCGAAAGAGTGGAGGAGTAGTATGTGCATATACAAAAGAAAGGCAAGTAATTTTTTTGAGAATTCAATTCCGAAGAAAAAGAAAGAATTGTGAATTGGATGATCTGTACTAGACGATCCAAGGAGTTCTATGGTAAGTTATTCGTATCTGGAAAAGGGGTAGTAGACCTTTTTTCATGCTTGAACCCTGATGGTGAGGCGATAAAGCATAAATAAAATGCCAGGAGTCCAAGGTAAGTATATGTGGATCATCGGGCGCTCTTCTTTTCTTATGCGTAGCCTCTCCAAGGTTACTACAGTATAAAGTTGTATCTACTCTACATAATAGCAGAACGACTCCCCCTTTGAACAGTAAAGAGGGAAAGAAATAAAATAGGGATTGTTGCTCCTCATTGTAATATCCATAATGATGTTAATGTTATAGTAAGAAAGAACAGGTTCATCAAAATGAAATGGAATATTTTGGAGGAATAAATTTGATTGGAAAAAATCAATTTTCTATCATTATCAGGGGAGTTGCTTTGATTTTCAAAATACGAACGCGGGAATAATTGAGATAGCGGATCCAAAGGTTAAATTCAAATTAAAGGTAATTAATTACTAATACTAAATTTCTGTGGAATTTTGAGATAGAAGATATGTTTATTTAAACATAAAACGATCTAATTATGAAATTAAACAATTGATACAAGCTGATTACTCAACTCAATTACACTCAATTAGTAGTACCTTTAGAGTCCACTTCTTCCCCATACTACGAGTGAAAGGGAAAACGTAAAAACTACCATTAAAGCAGCCCAAGCGAGACTTACTATATCCATGTGAATCATGCCCCCTATCTCGATGAATATGAAGGAATTGTTACATTATTGATCCCTAAAATAATAATAGGGGAATTGGTGGTGCAGAGTCAAAAAAAAATGAGATTATGACTTAAAGCTATTGACAAACGGATCCAATGGATCCGCTTGTAACAAGTATATATTTCCTATATAGGATTGATTTGTGGTGAGGAAGAATTAAGCACAAGCGCAACAGATACACGTTACCCATTGGAAGTATCAAGGAGATGTTACTAGGGGAATGGAACATGTCGTAATTAAGATCTATTCTTTGTTTTGTTGCGTTTCATAGGGAAAATATATCTACATATATACCATCAAGATGGATAACTGTCTCTCCCTAAGCTAAACCTTACTATCTCTGTTTCTGTGAAACAATTGGTAGACACCCTATTACATTGCTACATTGCAGGGGGTTACCACAGAAAAGTTTTTTTTTACTTTCTTCTATAGGGGCCAGTTAACCATTCACTATTGAATGACTGGCTGAGCACTTAAATCCTATCGCGAGTACAGCCTGGCCTGTCTACAAAGTATCTTCAGCCCTCTCCACAACCCCTAGGATTCCCCCGCGGCGAATCCAAGCGAGATCTAATTCACGACTGAATCAGGAGACCCTACAGTGGGCATTGGTAGGGTACTGGTAGGGTATGGTAATTAGGAAAGATTGATAGTTATAGTCTTTCCTATAAGTCAACCCCCCCAGGAGCCTCGGAGCAAAGATTTACAGCCCTTCTTTCATAGAACCTAGAACCCGCGTATTTTGAAGCAGATTCTGAAGATAAATCAAGTATCAACAGTTCTTTTCGTCCACCGGGCAAAAATAAGGCCAGTTATATCAGCGAAGCAGGATTCCGAGCCATTTGTTGTGTTGATCAGGCGACACCCAGATTTGAACYGGGGAGAAAGGATTTGCAGTCCCCCGCCTTACCACTCGGCCATGCCGCCAAAAAAGAAATAATAAATGGGCGTAAATACTCTTTTTTGGAGAGGGTTACTGAATCATTGGTTTTTATTGGATTTGCATCTTCCAATTCTGTTTTCCCTATCCTATCCATCTTTTTACCCAACTTACTCTTCATCTAGTTGAGATCATTTTCTTAGATTTTCTTAGA